AATTTAAAACAAACTTTTCGAGTAATGAAATATTATTTAATCGATGAAAATAGGAAGATTTATAATCCCTATCCGATAAGTAACATTTTTTTGAGTCCGTTCAAATTGAATTGGTATTGTCTTCATCACAATTATTGTGAAGAGACTTCCACAAAAATAAGTCTTGGACAATTTCTTTGTGAAAATTTATGTATAACCAAAAACGGGCCACACGTAAAGGCGGGTCAAGTTCTAATTGTTCAAGTTGATTCTGTAGTAATAAGAGCAGCCAAGCCCTACTTAGCCACCCCAGGAGCAACTGTTCATGGCCATTATGGGGAAATCGTTTATGAAGGAGATACATTAGTTACATTTATATATGAAAAATCGAGGTCTGGTGATATAACGCAAGGCCTTCCAAAGGTGGAACAAGTCTTAGAAGTTCGTTCGCTTGAGTCAATATCGATGAATCTAGAAAGGAGGATTGATGTTTGGAATGAACGTATAGCAGGAATTCTTGGACTCCCTTGGGGATTCTTGATTGGCGCCGAGCTAACTATCGCGCAAAGCCGTATCTCTTTGGTTAATAAGATCCAAAAGGTTTATCGATCCCAAGGGGTACAGATCCATAATAGGCATATAGAAATTATTGTACGTCAAATAACATCAAAAGTCTTGGTTTCAGAAGATGGAATGTCTAATGTTTTTTTACCAGGAGAGCTAATTGGCTTGTTGCGAGCGGAACGAACAGGGCGTGCTTTGGAAGAAGCGGTCTCTTACCGAGCCGTCTTGTTGGGAATAACGAGAGCTTCTTTGAATACTCAAAGTTTTATATCCGAAGCGAGTTTTCAAGAAACTGCTCGAGTTTTAGCAAAAGCTGCTCTACGGGGCCGTATCGATTGGTTGAAAGGCCTAAAAGAAAACGTGGTTCTGGGAGGAATGATACCCGTCGGTACCGGATTCAAAGGCTTAGTACATCGTTCAAACCAATATAAGAGCATTCCTTTGAAAAACAAAAAGAAGAATCTATTTGAGGGGGAAATGAACGATATTTTGTTTTACCACAGGGAATTATTTAATTCTTGTGTTTAAAAAAAATCATACATCAAAAACCTAGTTTAGGTAATTTAAGAACGGATTTCTCCTATTTATCTGTTCTGTATTTCTTAGGGGCATTTTCTTTTTTTTTAAGATAATAAGGAATAGAAAGGAATTAATGGTTTGGATTGTGTATCAATGGTCAATTAGCTGTTGAAGAGAAGGTTCCGTCGGAACAAGTATTTATTTCGGGATACCTCATCTCTTAAAAAAAGAGAAAGTGTGAGGAGAAATGACAAGAAGATATTGGAACATAAATTTGGAAGAGATGATGGAAGCGGGAGTTCATTTTGGCCATGGTACTAGGAAGTGGAATCCTAGAATGTCACCTTATATCTCTGCAAAGCGTAAAGGTATTCATATTACAAATCTTACTAGAACTGCTCGTTTTTTATCAGAAGCTTGTGATTTAGTTTTTGATGCAGCAAGTAAAGGAAAACAATTTTTAATTGTTGGGACAAAAAATAAAGCAGCTGATTCAGTAGCACGGGCTGCGATAAGGGCGCGGTGTCATTATGTTAATAAAAAATGGCTTGGGGGTATGTTAACGAATTGGTCCACTACAGAAACGAGACTTCATAAGTTCAGAGACTTGAGAATGGAACAAAAGGCGGGAAGACTGGCCAGTCTTCCGAAGAGAGATGCAGCCGTGTTGAAGAGACAATTATCTCACTTGCAAACATATCTGGGTGGGATTAAATATATGACAGGTTTACCGGATATTGTAATCATCGTTGATCAGCAAGAAGAATATACAGCCCTTCGAGAATGTATTACTTTGGGAATTCCAACGATTTGCTTAATCGATACAAATTGTGACCCCGATCTTGCAGATATTTCGATTCCGGCAAACGATGACGCTATAGCCTCAATCCGACTAATTCTCACCAAATTAGTATTCGCAATTTGTGAAGGTCGTTCTAGCTATATAAGAAATCCTTGATTCATAATAAAAAATTACTTTAGTGAACTCTATAATATAATTGATTTATCTTATCGAATTAAATTAATAGGGTAGAATCGGTTAGGATTCCTGAATATAAAAAAAGATATAAAAATAACTGGGGATATGATGTGATTAGTTGGTATTATATAATATACGATTGAAGTAGATAAGGCGAGAAAGCAATGGTTGAATCAAAATAATCTTTTTTGATATTTCTGTCAGAGGAAAATATGAATGTTCTAGCATGTTCAATCAATACACTAACGGGATTATATGATATATCTGCGGTGGAAGTCGGCCAACATTTCTATTGGCAAATAGGCGGTTTCCAAGTCCACGGCCAAGTACTTATTACTTCTTGGGTTGTAATTGCTATCTTATTAAGTTCAGCCGCCATAGCTGCTCGTAATCCACAAACAATTCCGACTGACGGTCAGAATTTCTTTGAATATGTTCTTGAATTCATTCGAGACGTGAGCAAAACTCAGATTGGAGAAGAATATCGTCCGTGGGTTCCTTTTATTGGGACTATGTTTCTATTTATTTTTGTTTCGAATTGGTCAGGGGCTCTTTTACCTTGGAAAATTATACAGTTACCTCATGGGGAATTAGCCGCACCTACGAATGATATAAATACGACTGTAGCTTTAGCTTTACTCACGTCAGTGGCATATTTCTATGCGGGTCTTACAAAAAAAGGATTGGGTTATTTTAGTAAATACATTCAACCAACTCCAATTCTTTTACCCATTAACATCTTAGAAGATTTCACAAAACCTCTATCCCTTAGTTTTCGACTTTTCGGAAATATATTAGCGGATGAATTAGTCGTTGTTGTTCTTGTTTCTTTAGTACCGTTAGTAGTTCCTATACCTGTCATGTTTCTTGGATTATTTACAAGCGGTATTCAGGCTCTTATTTTTGCAACTTTAGCCGCAGCTTATATAGGCGAATCCATGGAGGGCCATCATTAATTAATTTTCGAAAGAGTCTTTTTTAATTTTTAAGTCAATATCAAAATATATTATATGTTTCACAAGAATCTACTTAGGGAACATGCAAGTATGTTCTTTCTATAGATAAAGGGTAGAGGGGTTTGGTTAGTATAGAAAGACCGAACTAGGCATATGGAATCGAATGGTTAGAAGTCAACTCCTGTAGATGTTTCAATTCAAAGCGGGATTCTAGAATCCAATTAAATTTAAGGTAGAATGCCGGGTTTACGTTATGGAAGAAAGACATGTATATTGGATATTATATAGTGCCTCCTTATATATGAACTAATATTAAGCCCTACTTTCATTGAAATTTTATTTATTTCATTTAGAATTTAGATGGGGGATATTAATATAAGTCTTTTTTTTTTGTTTTTTTTTTTTTTCATTTCTTTATGAATGAATAAACAAAAAAAATCAAGCAAGAAAGGGTCGAAGAATTCAACGAATGATTAGAACGAAGGAAAGGAGAAACTCAAGTTGTATAGATTCAGGAAAGACTCAAATTAACAAGGAGAAGCCTTTCTGACGATCTGATGGAATATTTTTATTTAAAATTGAAATTCGGAGTTCTTACTGACTTCGATTGGCTGAATCTTAGTCGATGGAATAATTAAGTCATAATTTTTTCGTTGATTGTATCATTAACCATTTCTTTTTTTTGTGTGAGGAACTTATCATGAATCCAATTGTTTCCGCCGCTTCCGTTATTGCTGCTGGGTTGGCTGTAGGGCTTGCTTCTATTGGACCAGGAGTTGGTCAAGGTACTGCTGCAGGCCAAGCTGTAGAAGGTATTGCGAGACAGCCCGAAGCAGAGGGTAAAATACGAGGTACTTTATTGCTTAGTTTGGCTTTTATGGAAGCTTTAACAATTTATGGATTGGTTGTAGCATTAGCTCTTTTATTTGCGAATCCTTTTGTTTAATTCGAATCCGAAAACAAATACGTATTTTTTTGACTTGACGCTTGCCTTTTCGCATTATACCAAGATTTCGCTCCTACATTACTTTGAGAAAACCCGGGGGGAAGGGCTGATTTGAGGATGAGGAATTAGTGTTACCGACTCGCTTTCTTCCTTCCCCTTTTTAGTCCAAGGAAATTTAGGTTTTAGGAAATGGTGCAACAAACGGGGTATTTCACAATTTACACGAAAACCCGGCCGCCCGGTACCTAATACTATTCGAATAAGTCTTATTCTTATTGCAAAGTGAAATGGAATAAATTTGGAATCCATTTTCCATTTCTCAATAGGAAATAGGTCAAGTAATACAACAAAAAATGATGTTCGATTTTTTAGTCGTCTATCTATAAGAGGAGATCATATGAAAAATGTAACCGATTCTTTCGTTTCCCCGGGTCACTGGCCATCTGCCGGGAGTTTCGGATTTAATACCGATATTTTAGCAACAAATCTAATAAATCTCAGTGTAGTGATTGGTGTATTGCTCTTTTTTGGAAAGGGAGTGTGTGCGAGTTGTTTATTTCAAGAATAGACTGGATTCAACCAGTTGCGCCCCTTTTCGGTATAACTAGTAAAGAAAGGTGCATGATCTCACGAATTACTTCTGAATAAATTAAGAAAGAAATCATATATATAATAATATGTAAGAACCATAGCATTTCGCGATTCGTTGGTAAATAGGCTTTGATTCTCTAGCAACCAATAATGTGGACCTATTAACATAACATGGTTAAAGCTAAACTGTTTGAAGTTCAGCCACAGCACGGTACTCTTTCTACCACTATATTCATATTAATACTTAAATTAAATGGTTTTCCATTTCCAAGGAATAGTTAGAAATTTCTCGATATATAACACTCATATCGATAAAAAGATTTGAAACCTTTATTGGTATTGAAAAGGGGTTCATCCCTTTTTCTTTTTTTTTTACATTTTTGTTTAAATGCCAAATGCTGAGTTGATGACCTACTTATAAATTTAAATTTCTAAAAGAAATCTAAAATAATAAATTTGTTCTTTG